GCCCAATCTTTTACTAAAAGGATTGAGCCGAATAAAGGATAAGGATCCTATCTATTTTTTGATAGGTATTGACAAATATCAATATGTTAATTCATTTTTTTTATAAAAAATCCTATGTTATTTTCAAATAGAAAAATGAAATACAAGATCAGAGCTAAGACTAAATCCCATATCGAAGTTTTTTATATTCTAAAAAATCCTATGATCCTTAGAATTGATGGATCATTTTCTATCTTGTAGTTTCAACAAAGCATTCTAGGAAGATATTTTACGAAGAAGAGAAGAGATTTTAGGAAAATGAAATAGAGTGCAGCGTCTGTTCATAAAAAATGATTTCTCTTTTTAGTTTTTAGTCAGTTGTTTAAAATTGACTTACGACTCCATCTACGACATAGAATGAAATATAGGAAAACGGGTAGTGATCACATCCAATGACTATTCATCTTTATTTATGTATTTAGAACATTTATTTTCTAAGGGAGGACATATGAGAAAATATTGGTTCAATTCCATATTCTTTAATAATCAGCTATTATGCGGGCATAGGAATAGGATAAGTAAAGCAGTGGACAGTCTTATCCGCACTATTGGAAATACCAGTGGGGGAGAATACCCCGTTCTAAACGATACGGATAAAAACGTTCATAGTAGGAATAATCACAATCAAAGTTGCATTGATGGTTATCTTTGTTCTGAAATCAGTAGTGATGGTGACAGTGATAGCGGTAAAAGTATAAACTTTGAAATTTTAAAGGGGGGTGTTTATTATCTTAATCGCACTTATCTTCATACTGAGGACTATACTGATTATATTGGTAAATATGGTGATGAAAGTCTAGGCAGTGTTGATAATGATAGTAACATTTGTAATGATGAAATTGTAAATGGTAGTGATAGTGATAGTTTGAATGGATCTCAAGACTTCAAACATTTATGGGTTGTATGCGAAGAGTGTTATATATCAAATTATAAGAAAAATTTGAAGTCCCGTTTAAATATATGCGAATATTGCGGTTTCCATTTGAAAATGAATAGTTCAGATAGAATCGAATTTTCGGTTGATTCGGGCACCTGGGAGCCTATGGATGAAGACCTGATCTCTGTCGACCCCATTGAATTTGACAAGGAAGAGGTGAAAGAGTTGGACATGTCGGAATGGTTGAAAGAGTTTAAAGAGTTGTTCGAAATGTTGGACGAGATAGAAGAAAAGGTAGGGGAGGAAAAGATGGAAGCGGCGAAAAGGTTGAAAGAGTGGGAAGGGTGGGGAAGGTTGAAAGAGGAGAAAGAGGAGAAAGAGGAGAAAGAGGTGGAAGGGTGGAAGAAACAGTGGAACGACTGGGAAGATTGGAGGAGACAGCAGGAAGGGCGGAATAGAGCCCGTGAGAGACTGTTGGATTGTGTGGAGGACTGCCTCAAAACGAAGAAGACGAAAGAGTGTAAAGGGATGAGACAGCAAGAAACTTTGGAGGAAGAGAAAGAACGGGAAAGGCAGGAAAAGTTGAGGAAAGAGTTGAAAGAGTTGGTAAAACCGGAAAGGTTGAGGTTGAGGAAACGGTTGAGCGGATGGGAGTTGAGGGAACGGTTGAGCGATTGGAAAGAGTTATCGGCTTTGTTCCAAAAGATCTACAGTTTGAATTTGGAATGGTGGAAAAAGGCGGAAGAGGCATTGGGTTTGTTAGAAGAAGGAGCAGAGTTGGAAGAGTTTAAAGAGTTGTTCGAAAAGTTGAAAGAATTTAAAAGGTCGTTGAAATGGCTGAAAGAGACAGCAGAGGAGGTAGAAGAGGTAGAAGAGGCGGAAGAGCCGAAAGAAGTAGAAGAGGTAGAAGAGACGGAAGAGCCGAAAGAAGTAGAAGAGGTAGAAGGGGCGGAAGAGCCGAAAGAGGCAGAAGAGCCGAAAGAAGTAGAAGAGGTAGAAGAGACGGAAGAGCCGAAAGAGGCAGAAGAGGGGGAAGAGGCGGAAGAGCCGAAAGAGGCGGAAGAGCCGAAAGAGGCAGAAGAGGGGGAAGAGGCAGAAGAGGTGAAAGAGCAATCTTATCTAGAGCGTATCGATTCGCATCAAAGAAAAACAGGTTTAAGTGAGGCTGTTCAAACAGGCATAGGCCGAATAAATGGTTTTCCCGTAGCAATGGGGTTTATGGATTTTGAGTTCATAGGAGGTAGTATGGGATCCGTAGTAGGTGAAAAAATCGCCCGCTTGATCGAGTATGCTACTAGGAATTCTATGCCTCTTATTATGGTGTGTGCTTCTGGAGGAGCACGCATGCAAGAAGGAACTTTGAGCTTGATGCAAATGGCTAAAATATCTTCTCTTTTAAACACTTATCAGTTAAAGCGAAAGTTATTCTATGTATCAATCCTTACAACACCTACAACCGGCGGAGTGACAGCCAGTTTTGGTATGCTGGGAGATATCATTATTGCTGAACCCAATGCCCACATTGCTTTTGCGGGTCCAAGAATAATTGAACAATTATTGAATGTGACAGTACCCGAGGGTTTACAAGAGGCTGAGAATTCATTCGAGAAGGGCTTATTGGATTTAATTGTACCACGTAATCCTTTAAAGGGCGTTCTGAGTGAATTATTTCAGCTACACGGTTTCTTTTCGTGGTCTTTTCGTTGATTGAATTCAATTCAATGAAGTAGAGCACTAATAAAAAGCGGATTCTCATAATTTATTATTGCGTGTAGAAGGATGAAATGAATAGGTACGCTTATTTCATTTAGTTCTCTAAATATAGTTCTATATTTATTGCACTTAGTCTATACTTATAATAGATACTTATAATAGATATACTGATCATAAGATCTATTTGTAACAGGTACAAATATTAAATCGAGGTACCCTTTCTATGACAGATCTTAATGTCCCCTCTATTTTTGTGCCTTTGGTGGGCCTAGTATTTCCGGCAATTGCAATGGCTTCTTTATTTCTTCATGTCCAAAAAAACAAGATTCTTTAGATCCGATGGGATCAAATCTCAATCTCATCAATTTACTTTAACACTTGAGCTTGGATCATAATAAAGATATCTATTAGTAGAATAGGTTACGGTACGACATGTGGCTCTCTCCGAGCCAAAAAAGCGGTTATTGTTATGCATAACAATAACCGCTTTTTTTCATAGATCCGCGAATCTATGAAATCAAAAGAATCTATGAAATTCATAGTCAATATATCTATATCTATGTAGATATAGATAGTCGGATCATCTAAGTGGGTGTGATTTTTTTATATCTAACCAATTCAATGAATTACTCCTGATGATTTACAGCATCATGGTGCTAGTTGATGAGAGTGACTTCGGTATCAAAACAAATAAAGTCAAGTCGAATGAATTTGACCCATTCTCTTCTCTGAATTCCAATAGAATGGAAGCGGATCTAATATGAACTGGAAATCAGAACGTATATGGATAGAACTTATAACAGAGTCTCGAAAAACAAGTAATTTCTGCTGGGCCTGTATCCTTTTTTTAGGTTCATTGGGATTCTTATTGGTTGGAACTTCTAGTTATCTTGGTAGGAATCTGATATCCTTATTCCCCTCTCAGGAAATTCTTTTTTTCCCCCAAGGGATTGTGATGTCTTTCTATGGGATCGCCGGTCTGTTTATTAGTTCCTATTTGTGGTGCACAATTTCGTGGAATGTAGGTAGTGGTTATGATCTTTTCGATAGAAAAGAGGGAATAGTGTGTATTTTTCGTTGGGGATTTCCTGGAATAAACCGCCGCATCTTCCTTCGATTCCTTATGAGAGATATCCAGTCGATCAGAATGGAAGTAAAGGGGGGTCTTTATCCTCGCCGTGTCCTTTACATGGAAATCCGAGGCCAGGGGGCCATTCCTTTGACTCGGACTGATGAGAATTTGACCCCACGAGAAATTGAACAAAAAGCTGCGGAATTGGCCTATTTCTTGCGGGTACCAATTGAAATATTTTGAAATGAACCAAAAAATGAATGCTTTCTCATTCTCAAGACGATGGAAGGAACTTGGGAATCCGGTTTTAATATAACCGAATAACCAAATGAATTTTGTTGGGAATGTTTTTTTTTCGAGCAAAACAACATGGGTAATACCGCTGTGGACTATAGAATAAAAGTAGGCGGACGTATACGGAACAACCATAATAAGAAGCGATTTTGATCCTTCCAAAGATCAATTCTTTTTTATACATATGGAACTCGAGTCAATTCTTTCATATTCATATCTTTCATATTCCTATTACATATTATGAATATTTTCATATTCATATTAGCAAAATAGTTATATTAGCAAAATGTCTAAAAAGTATGTATTCATCACACATATCAGGATATTTCAGAATAGAGTACAGGGTTTTTCTTTTTACACCCAAGATCTTGAATTGATACCTTAGATACAGGCGGATCGTATCTCGTAAATTATCTCTCTTTTGTCAATCGATATTTCTTTTTTGATCCCTTCTTTATGCTCTTTGATGAGCAAACCGATTGGATCTCTCATAACTATTCAATTTCTCTCTCGTTTTACTCGTTTTACCGCCTATTTCATTTAGGGTTTCATCCTAACTATTCTTCAGAAATATTTCCTCGCCTCAATTTTGACTGGGCTGAAGGTAGCCGGGGAAACGTTTCGAAATAATTCATTAATCCAAGGGGAGTTTTTCCACCTCGAAATCCGAATAGAATAAGATTCATTACTTCAAGTGGTTCTTTCGGGCATTCCTCCAAAGCAACAAACGAGGATGCAATTGGTTTGCGTTTGACCAATTGAGCTGCTTGGGAACAATATTTTCTTTTTTCTTCAGTCGAGGGGGACCCTTGTTTTATTTCTAGATTTTTTCTAGATCCAAGGCTAAAAAAAAAAAAAAATAAATAAATAAGATGGGCAGAAAAACTTATTAGATACCATTGACTCCGGTATCTAATAAGTTCTACCTACTATTGGATTTGAACCAATGACTTTCGCCGTATGAAAGCAACACTCTAACCACTGGGTTAAGTAGGTTATTTATCACCAAATAGAAAAAGCAGGACACGTCGGGGATTCTAATTATAGATCGAATATAACTTCTAAGCAATACCAATCCTTGGTAGGAAACGGATCAGGGAGCTATCATGTGGGATTCTGAAATATCCATCTTGACAAGAAATTCTCTTAGGTGTTAAGATATCTATGAAAGGAGAAAAGGGCTATAGCTCAGTTAGGTAGAGCACCTCGTTTACACGCGCGCCAATGCTTTTTCAGGGGGGTCCATCGTACAATCAATAGAATTGATTTTCTTGAGAAATCGATGTCTTACTCCATAGATTCGAGGGAACAATAGCCCGACAAATATTTTGTTCAGTCCGATTCGGGTACCCATTCAGGTGCCAAATAGAACCCGCCGATTTGATAATTGATAAGGTAAATACCCAGTCCATTCAATGCTAGGCATAATTAATATGAGTATAAGGACCTCAAAAGAACCTCTTTTCGCCTTATGAACTTTAAGGTGTATGAAGTATCATATTTGACTCTTGGAGCGTAGCGATAGAGACTCGTCGGGTTGATCTAGGCCGGAGGCAGACCTACGTCAAGGCCACTCTCCTTTGAAACACTTTGGTATTGCTCCAGAATCAGAATAAAAATAATGAATCAGAGCACGTGGAGCCATCTCATTATCTTCCTGTTAAGAAAAAACATGGTGGACTAACTGATCTTTCTATCAGTTAATGAAAGAGCCCAATGCAAAAAAAATGCATGTTGAGTCTTTAAAACAGTTCGAATCATTTCGACAATCAATAAAATAACAAGTTTGATCTGTTTTACCGAGAAGGTCTACGGTTCGAGTCCGTATAGCCCTATCTATTTTTGTAGAGTTTTCATTTCCTAATTAATGCTTGTAGCTGGACAGTTTTTTGGTCCATAGAAATGGAAGCATTCCCACATGCTCACGGAGATCGATAACTCGGGGGATAAAATCCAATAAAAACAATAATTTATTCCAATGAATGGATCCAACTGGATCGGTATTTTCCAATTTCGGATAAAGATAAACAAAACCATTCTTCTTCATTAATCTTTATGTGTGAGTGAATGACTTACTTTTTCCTCTTTTCTTGTCCACGATCAAAGATTTAGCGATACGCCTTTGTTTTGGTATACCCAATTCAATTTATGAAGACAAAATCATAACATGAGCCTGGCTAAAAACTCCAACCCGACCCAACCAAATCAAATCGAATAGTAAGTCATATGGATCTAGTACCTATTCTTTTTCTTGCATTTGTATAAAAGCCTAAGTTCCAAAAACGGAACTCAGCACGTTGGTAAGTTTCATTGTAAACATTGTAAAATAGGCTTTTCTTCGTATAACCGACCTGGCAAAAAAACAAGTAGTCATTTTTCTGTTTCTGTACAAAATTTCTTTTTTGTATTCCAATCTGCTCCAATTACTCGTCATTCCAATTCTACCGATGCAGACTTTATCTTTCTGTAAGAAGACTGGGGACCATTTGAACTTGGATGGGTTAGGAATCTGCCAACTCATTGCTTTTTGGTGGAACAAGAACCCCAATTCATTGTTTCAGAGATAATGAATTGGTCCTAAATGTATCAACGTTTGCGCCCTCTTCGATTTTGATTTAGATTAAGTTGATCTGTCGAATTGTTCGACGACGCGCGATCGAATTCCATTCGAAGTATTTTCTGTAGATCATTTACGATTCGGTCGACTATACCACTTCACTATGCCTCAGTGTGCAAGTTTGCTTCAAAAGAAGCTTTTTTTGTCACGAGTTCGAACCCGTTGCGTTGGTGGGTCTTACTTGATGTTATTACATCAACAAGTATTTTGAGTCATTCCAAATCACGATCTTTCGTCCCAGAAATGGGTCCGAAATGCTCTTTCAAGATTTTTAACTCTAAAAGAATAACTTAATTGTTTCGGGGTGTAAGGGCGGGGTAGTACAGGTCCAAAGTCTCTAATTGGGGTATAGAACTTATCTATAAAATAAAGATTCCTCGCGATTCAACGGATTGAAATAAAATTTCAGTAGAAATTCGGGACGGGATAATTCATAAGTATAAGTAAAGAGAATCTAATTGGTCGATGCATTCTCTATTCTGTATCCATATTGAATCAATAGAAGCAACGATTCTCTATATAGATTGTAAGAAAAAAAAAAAGAATACAAGAACGCCAGGCGATTATAATATCTCATAATGAGATAGAAATTCCTAGACATTCGACTTCATCTGACTACTTACTATATTCTGAATTCCTAAGAAAAAAGAGAGAAAAATGAGCCGGGCTTCTTCTTTTCTTTGATTGTAGTGATTCACTATTTCCATTTTAACATAACATTTATGTTTAATATTGCATTGAATCTTTCTTTTATTCATTTTATATTCATTTTATTTATTTTATGAATATTCTTTCCTTTAGAATATTGAATATATTCTTTACATTCCTTTTTTATTCGTATAGAGGATCCAATCCGAAGCAGAGGGAAAGTGAAATTGAGAAAATTGA